CGCTGGTTCAAATCCAGCTCGGCCCAATAATTCGCCAATCTACCATGAGATGGTATAAACTCTTGTCCTTCCGAACTACCCGATACGTAGGAGTTCAATTTTCTTCTATATCCCTTAATTTCCCTGGGATTGTAGTTCAATTGGTTAGAGCACCGCCCTGTCAAGGCGGAAGCTACGGGTTCGAGCCCCGTCAGTCCCGACGAATCCATCAATTAACAATTAAACTCTCTTTTTTTTCTTTCCTTTTGCATTTATTATCATCAAACAAAAAGTATCGATTGGTGGTATAAAGATATATTTTGATTAGTACAATTGTTGGTAGCATTATATTCAGGATTCCAAGACATATCGAGTTTTATTTTTCGATTGTTCATAATGGAATATGTACAGAGAATATCGCAGGGTTCTTGGTAGCACATACACAAATGGAATTCCTTTATTATAATGACCAAAATTAAAAATAAAGGGAATCGAATTCCCCCCATGAGTTACGTTTCCAAATGAAATTATCTCTGTTTCTGCTTATGATTTTGGGTAACCTCAATTAGTAAATTTACTAATTTAAATTTGAAAAATCTATTTCATTCAAATTGCACACTGAACTTTATATATATATGTGTCCTAGTCCTAATATAATAATCTGAGGAAAGAGGATAAAAGATCTTTTTATGGTATACTATTCAATTCTCGACGATGAATTTATTTGATAGCTCAACTATTGTTATTTATGATATTGATTCGATTCAATACCATCGAGAGGGAGTTCATCCATTGAATTGACAGGCAAAAGATTTATCATCTCTATGGGATTAAATCCCGAGTTATTGTGAAATCAAATTAAAATAAAAAACGATTAGATTATGGAAGTAAATATTCTTGCATTTATTGCTACTGCATTGTTCGTTCTCGTGCCTACTGCTTTTCTACTTATCATTTACGTAAAAACAGTCAGCCAAAATCAAAGTAAAAATGATTAATAAATTTGACCGAAACTTGACTTCTGACGAAAAGTATTCAAATTCCGCGTCTTAAATGAAATGCGCGGACTAGAATCGTCAGTATTCTATGTGATCCGATAGTATATGGTAGAAAGAAAGATTCATATATTTCTTTCTACCATACCTTTCTCGTAGTTTTCTTGTAGTGTAAAAAAAGTTCTACAGTGTATAAAATACTGTAGTAAAGTTGTACTCTAATAATAATACAAACTTAATCTACAATACTACAATAGGATGGATCTTCCTATATGTAGATATCAATTCCATATATGGAATATATCTAGTTCTATTTCTTTGCTACATCTATTTGTTCCAATTGAAAGAAAACTTTGTTCTAATTCTTACTATTTCTTTGTCTTTCGTATTTTTTTCAATATGAATATCCATATCTATCGAAAAAGTAAGATCAATGAAGGAAGTTTGATTAAAAAAATCAATTTGAGTTTAGCATTTTAAAGAGGTAAAAGAGGTAATTGATTGAGTCACTAACAGGAGTTCTGGAGATCCAATTTCAAAAATAAGAAAACAAGCGGTAAATGGCCAATATGAAACTCTCCTAAGGCAAAATACATAGTTTTTTGTTAGACAATTTATATTGTTTCTCAGAACAAGTGTCTAGACACTTACCGGAACGGTTCCTTCTTTGAACAGTAAAACAAATCAAAATTAGATCTTCCTCATTGTCTATCTATAATTCTATGAAGAGCCTATCGTTGAAATCAAAAATTTAGAAAGAATTAGTGGGAATGATTGAAAGAGTATTATTTATATAATACATTAATTCCACTCGAATCCAATGGACTTTCAAAATAAATATATTTTTATTTAAAATCGTTAAAAAAAAACTTTTCAGAATGATCTATAAAATAATTGATAGAGTTTTTTTCCTCGACTCAATTAAAAAATAGTACCTCTAGAGTCCACTTCTTCCCCATACTACGAGTGAAAGAGAAAATGTAAAGACTACCATTAAAGCAGCCCAAGCGAGACTTACTATATCCATGTGAATTATGTCCCCTATTTCTATGAATATGAAGGAATTATTCTATTATTACTCACTAATAATAGTGGAATCAATGGTGCAGAGTCAAAAATATATTCTGACCCAACACTATTGATGAATCAATCAACGAAATAGATTTGTATTTATAAAAAATGCCAATTATCTATTCAATAGAATATTGATTCAATGCCTGAGCATTCAGAGACTCTCGTGAGTCCGTATCGAAATTCCGCCCCTTCCATCATCACTATAATCTTTCCTTGCATCTAGACTTCAGGGATTTCTAATTTTTTACGAGCAACCTATACCTGATGCTTGCTTCGAATCAAACAAGTATAAAAAATACCTTTTCTTCTGCTGGGGAATAATGGAGCCAGTTCTATTAGCAAAAGAGTTAAATCAGCAGAACATAATAGCAGATTTTGAGTATTTGGTTGATTAGGCGACACCCAGATTTGAACTGGGGAAAAAGGATTTGCAGTCCCCCGCCTTACCGCTC